ATTCGAATTTAGAATTTTTCAAAATAAAAAAAAAAGAGGATCATTTTTTATGGTTTGAAAAACCTTTTGTAACTCTAGTTTTCGATTATAAAAGATGGAATCGACCAAATCGATATATAAAAAATGATAAAATTGAAAATATGGTAAGAAATGAAATGTCACAATATTTCTTTTATACATGCCAAAGTGATGGAAAAGAACGAATATCTTTTACATACCCCCCCACCCTTTCAACTTTTTTTGAAATGATCCAAAAAAAGATACCTTCATTTACAAGAGAAAAAACACCCTCTGATCAAGTTTCTACTTGGTGGAGTTTGATCAATGAAGAAAAAAAGGAAAACTTAAAAAACGAATTGTTAAATCGAATTGAAGCTTTAGATAAGGAAAGGTCTATTGAAAATATACTGGAAAAAACGACGCGATTTTGTCATAACGAAACTAAAAAAGAATATTTACCTAAAATTTATGATCCATTTTTGAATGGGATCTCTCGTGGAAGAATAAAAAAATTACCCCCATTCCAAATCATAAGCGAAACCTATAGAAAAAATAATCTAGGAGGATCTTGGATAAACAAGATTCATGGTATACTGCTGAAGATTAATTCTGACAAATTTGAACAAACAATAGAAAAATTTAGTAGAAAATCTTTATCAATAGAGAAAAAACTTTATTTTTTTTCAGAACCCCAAGAAGAAAAAATTCATTCAGAAGAAGAAATAAAAATTTTCAAATTTTTATGTGATGTCGTTATAACTGATAACAATGATCAACCTCTTCTAAAAAATTTTCTGGATTTCCATGACATCAATAAAAGAGTTCCTCGATGGTCATACAAATTAACAAGTGAGTCGGAAGAATTGGAAGGCGAAAATGAAGAAAATATACCAACGGAGCCTGGACTTCGTTCAAGAAAAGCAAAACGTGTAGTAGTTTTTACTGATACAGAGCCGCATAACGAGATTTATATTAATCTCAATCAAAATTCTGATCAAAACGATGAAATGGCTTTGCTCCGTTATTCACAACAATCTGATTTTCGTCGAGAGATAATTAAAGGATCCATGCGTTCCCAAAGACGTAAAACTGTTATTTGGGAATTTTTTCAAGCAAAAGTACATTCCCCCCTTTTTTTTGATAGAATAGATAAACTTTTTTTTTTGTCGTTTGATATATGGGGGCTAAAAAAAAAAATTCTTAGCAATTTCATGCGAAAAAACAAAAAACAAAAAATTGATAAAAACGAAGAAGAACAATCAAAAATAGAAGAACAAAGACGGATAGAAATTGCAGAAACTTGGGATAGCTTCCTATTTTCTCAAATAATAAGAGGTTCCATCTTAGTAACTCAATCTATTCTTAGAAAATATATTATATTACCATTATTGATAATAATTAAAAATAGCATCCGTCTGTTATTATTTCAAATTACCGAGTGGTCTGAGGATTTAAAGGATTGGAAACGTGAAATGCATGTTAAATGTACTTATAATGGGGTTCAACTATCCGAAACAGAATTTCCAAGAAACTGGTTAACGGATGGTATTCAGATAAAAATCCTATTTCCTTTTTATCTTAAACCGTGGCATAAATCTAAATTTCAATCATATGAGAAGGCTCGACTAAAAAAAACAAAAGACAAGGGAAAAAAAAATGATTTTTGTTTTTTAACAGTTTGGGGACTGGAAACTGACGTACCGTTCGGTTCTGCCAAAAAAAAGCCTTCTTTTTTTGAACCTATTTTTAAAGAATTAAAAAAAAGAGTCAAAAAATTCAAAACTAAGTCTTTTCTGGTTTTAAGGATTTTCAAAGAAAGAGCAACAATTTTCGTAAAAGTCGCAAAAGAAATGAAAAACTGGATTAGCAAAAACTTGCTTTTTCTAAAAGGAAAAATAAAAAACCTTTCAAAACGCAATCGAACTCCATTATTTGGCCTGAGAGAAATATATGAATTAAATGAAACTAAAAAAGATTCAATAATGAGTAATCAGATGATTCATGAACTATTTGTTCAAAAAAAATCCATGGAGTGGACAAATTCTTCACTCAGCGAAAACAAAATAAAAAATTTGATTGATAGAATAAAGACAATAAGAAATCAAACAGAAGAAATTTCAAAAGAAAAAGAAAATCTAACTAATAGTTGTAACAAACCGCGTTATGATTCTAAAATAATTGAGTCATCAAAAAAAAGTTGGCAGACATTCAAAAGAAAAAATACCCGATTAATTCGTAAATTGATTTTTTTTATAAAATTTTGCATTGAACAACTCTCTATAACTCTTTTTCTAGGTATCATTAATATTCCAAGAATTACTACACAACTTTTTTTTGAATTAACAACAACAATTCTTAATAAATATATTTACAAGACTGAAGAAAATAGAGAAAAAATTAATAAAAAAAAAAATACCATTTATTTTATTTCGGCTATAAAAAATTTAATATCCAAGAAAAATAAAAAAAAAATTAATTATGACCTATGCTCTTTATCACAAGCATATGTATTTTATAAATTATCACAAATTCAAGTTAGTACCGTTTCTAAATTAACGGCTATTCTTAAATATAACATATGCATAACATCCTTTTTTGTTAAGAATCAACTAAAGGATTTGTTTCAAGAACAAGGACTTTTTCATTGTGAATTGAAAGATAAAACCTTTTTAAAGTCCGAAGTAAATCCATGGAAAAACTGGTTACGAAGTCATTCTCAATACAATTTACCTCAGATTACATGGGCTAGATTAGTAACCAAAAAATGGAAAAAGAAAATAAAGCAAAACTATCTAGTTCTAAATCCAAGTTTAACTAAAACAGATTCATATGAAAAAAACAAATTTGATAATTACAAAAAAAAAAAATTTTTTGAGGCCAACTCGTTATTAAATCCAAAACATAATTTCAAAAAAGATTCTATATATAATATTTTTTGCTACCAATCTATTCATTCTACAGAAAAAATTTTTGACATGTCTATAGGCATTGCTCTAGATAATTGTTTAGTCTCGTGTTTTCTAGAAAAATATAATATTCGGGGTATAGGGCAAATTCGGCATCGAAAATATTTGGATTGGAGAATTCTCAACTTTGGGTTTAGAGAAAAAGTAAATATTGAGCCCTGGGTTGATACCAAGAGTAAAAAAAAATATATTAAGACTAAAGTTCAAAATTATCAAAGAATTGATAAAATAACTAAGACGGGTCTTGCTAATCAAAAAAGTTTATTTTTTGATTGGATGGGAATGAATGAAGAAATACTAAATCATCATCTAACAAATTTTGAATTTTTTTTCTTTCCAGAATTTTGCTTATTTTCTAGTACATATAAAATGAAACCATGGGTCATACCAATTAAATTACTTCTTTTCAATTTTAATGAAAAAAAAAATATTAATAAAAAGATCACTCTAAAGACAAACAGTTTTATACCATCAAACGAAAAAAACTCCCTTCTTTTTTATGAAGAATCGGCGGATCGCGGAGAGCTTGAATCAGATAAAGAAAAAAAAAGAAATCCTGAATCAGCTCTATCAAACCAAGAAAAAAATTTTGAAAAAAATTATGCAGAATCGAAGATAAAAAAACATAAAAATACAAAACAATACAAAAGCAATACCGAAATGGAACTTGATTTATTTCTCACAAGGTATTCGCGTTTTCAATTGCGATGGAATTGTTTTTTTAATCAAAAAATTCTCAATAATGTAAAAGTATACTGTCTCTTGGTTAGACTAAAAAATCCAAACGAGATAGCGATATCTTCTATTGAAAGAGGAGAGATGAGCCTCGATATTCTAATGATTGAGAAGAATTTCACTTTTGGAAAATTAATGAAAAAAGGAATATTGATTATTGAACCTGTCCGTTTGTCTGTAAAAAACGATGGACAACTTCTTATATATAGAACCATAGGGATTTCATTGGTTCATAAAAATAAACAAAAAATAAGTAAAAGATACAAAAAAAAAAGCTATATTGATAAAAGAAATCATTATGATTTCTTTGTTCCTGAAAATATTCTCTCCCCTAAACGACGTAGAGAATTTCGAATTTTAATTTCGTTCAACTTAAAAAAAAAAAATGCGAGGGATAGAAATTCAAGATTTGATACGAATATTAAAAACTTGACCACAGTTTTGCATAAAAAGAAAGATCTTGATAAGGATAAAAATAACCTAATTAAATTAAAATCCTTTCTTTGGCCCAATTTTAGATTAGAAGATTTAGCTTGTATGAATCGCTATTGGTTTAATAGTACTAACGGAAATCATTTCAGTATGATAAGAATACATATGTATACGCGATTTCAAATTCATTAATGATAGATCCTTTTTACTATATATAATATATAAGTTACGGTATATAAAAACACTTGTATGCACAAATATGAGGGATTTTTTTTCATTCAGTCTTTATACATGAGATTCATTTAATCAATGACGTAGATACCAATTAGAGCAGATCCATAACTAAATTAACAGAATCCTCCTTTTTTTGATCTAAATTTAGACTTTTTTTGGTAAAATAAAGAAGTTGATAATTAAATTCAGATCCTTGTACAAAAAAACTACCATTATTATTACTGATCAGTAAAATTCATATCTTTCAATTCATATTAAAAAGGGAAGGATTTATTTTTATGATAAAAAATGCATTCATTTCATTTCAAGAAAAAAAAGAAGAAAGCAGGGGGTCGGTTGAATTTCAAGTATTCAGTTTCACTAATAAGATACGAAGACTTACTTCACATTTGGAATTGCACAGAAAAGATTATTTATCTCAGAGGGGTCTACGAAAAATTCTGGGAAAACGTCAACGACTGCTGGCTTATTTGTCAAAAAAAAATAGAGTACGTTATAAAGAATTAATTAATCAGTTGAATATTCGAGAATTAAAAACTCGTTAAATTCCAAAATTGTGAATTTAGTTATGAATTTTTGGATAAACTTCTTTTTCAACAATCTAATTCATGCCAGAACGAATCAAGGAAAAACTTATGAAGAGACCAGTTACAGGAAAAGATCTTATGATAGTCAATATGGGACCTCACCACCCATCCATGCACGGTGTTCTTCGCTTAATTGTTACTCTAGATGGTGAGGATGTTGTTGACTGTGAACCCATATTGGGTTATTTACACAGAGGAATGGAAAAAATTGCAGAAAACCGAGCAATTATACAATATTTACCTTATGTAACGCGATGGGATTATTTAGCTACTATGTTTACAGAAGCAATAACAGTAAATGGACCAGAACAATTGGGAAATATTCAAGTTCCTAAAAGGGCCAGCTATATCAGAGTAATTATGCTGGAATTGAGTCGTATAGCTTCTCATTTGTTATGGCTTGGCCCTTTTATGGCAGATATTGGGGCACAGACTCCCTTTTTCTATATTTTTAGAGAACGAGAATTTGTATATGATCTATTCGAAGCTGCCACCGGTATGAGAATGATGCATAATTTTTTTCGTATTGGAGGAATAGCGGCTGATTTACCTTATGGTTGGATAGATAAATGCTTGGATTTTTGTGATTATTTTTTAACAGAGGTTGTTGAATATCAAAAACTGATTACACGAAATCCTATTTTTTTAGAACGGGTTGAAGGCGTTGGGATTATTGGTGGGGAAGAAGCAATAAATTGGGGTTTATCCGGACCAATGCTACGCGCATCCGGAATACCATGGGATCTTCGTAAAGTTGATCGTTATGAGTCTTACGATGAATTTGAATGGGAAATTCAGTGGCAAAAACAAGGAGATTCATTAGCTCGTTATTTAGTACGACTTAGCGAAATGACAGAATCCATCAAAATTATTCAACAGGCTCTGGAAGGACTTCCGGGGGGTCCCTATGAGAATTTAGAAAGCAGAAGCTTTGATAGAAAAAGGAATCCAGAATGGAATGATTTTGAATATCGCTTCATTAGTAAAAAACCTTCTCCTACTTTTGAATTATCGAAACAAGAACTTTATGTAAGAGTTGAAGCTCCAAAAGGGGAATTGGGAATTTTTCTCATAGGAGATCAAAGTGGTTTTCCTTGGAGATGGAAAATCCGACCGCCGGGTTTTATTAATTTGCAAATTCTTCCTGAACTAGTTAAAAGAATGAAATTGGCTGATATTATGACGATACTCGGTAGCATAGATATAATTATGGGAGAAGTTGATCGTTAAAATGATAATTTATGCAACAGAAGTACAAACTATAAATTCTTTTGTTAGATTGGAAGCTTTAAAAGAGGTCTATGGACTCATATGGATATTTGTCCCTATATTTTCTCTTGTATTGGGAATCATAACAGGTGTATTAGTAATTGTGTGGTTAGAAAGAGAAATATCTGCAGGGATACAACAACGTATTGGACCTGAATACGCCGGCCCGTTGGGAATTCTTCAAGCTCTTGCTGACGGGACAAAACTACTTTTCAAAGAAGATCTTCGTCCATCTAGAGGAAATACTCCTTTATTTAGTATTGGACCATCTATAGCAGTTATCTCAATTTTACTAAGTTATTCAGTAATTCCCTTTAGCAATCATCTTGTTTTAGCGGATCTTAATATCGGTATTTTTTTATGGATTGCCATCTCAAGTATTGCTCCGATTGGACTTCTTATGTCAGGATATGGATCAAATAATAAATATTCTTTTTTAGGTGGTCTGCGAGCTGCTGCCCAATCGATTAGTTATGAAATACCATTAACTCTATGTGTTTTATCAATATCTCTACGTGCGATTCGTTGAAACATAAATGTTTATTTTGACTATTCCGGGTCTTCTAGACGAATAACTTAAAAACGGAATATATATATTTATCTTTCGGGTTAATCTTAATAAAAGGAATTTGATAGTTATATATGAGTGAAAAAAACTGCTCAGAAATTAGCAGTAAAAAGAACAATTGAGTCTCATTTCCTATGTACAAGGGTTAAACGGAAATAAACATAAGCGTAAGAATCACTTTACCCCAAGGTTGGTTGATTAGTCATCCTGGCTTGAAGCGGGTTAAAAAAAATATTAACCATATAATATAACGTTTTCACTTTCAGTTACATAGATTAACATACATGTATTACAAAGTGAGCGGCAATTAGGTAAACATGCGTGGATGGTTAGAAACACCAAAATACACAAAGAATTTGTAATAGAGATTAACCAAATTGAAAAGGATATTTATGCATAACATAAGATAACAAAAAAAGAAAGTTAATTGGGGCTTGAAATTAGTAGAAATGATCAAACAGTACTCCCCAAGATTCCGATTCAGAGTATGCTCCTATCCACCGATAAATGTAATGACTATCAGAAACGAAATAATCCTTTATTTTTGAAGTCTACCAACTTTTTTTCGAAAGAAGAATAGATAGGATGTCTAATTCTTTTTTGTAATTGAAAACCATGATGGGCTGAAATACCCATTTTTATTTTTACAAGGAGTATTTTATTAAAGGATTAAGTTATTACTCAACAAATAGAAATTAAATTTTGTAAAGGATGAGATGAATTCCGAAGCGCTTTTTTTTATTCTTATAATTTGAGCAGACAGAATTCCATTGGTATAATTCGGGACCCCAGATATATTTATATCTAATATATTTTAATATATTTTGAACACATCATATCCAGCTAAATAATACTAATCTGGTCCTTAGATTTATTTATGGCCCCCGAGGAGCCGTATGAGGCGAAGACCTCATGTACGGTTTTGTAATAGCGGCGAGAATAGTAATGTTATCCCCGACTAGGATTATCTAACAGTTTAAGTACAGTTGATATAGTTGAGGCACAATCAAAATATGGTTTTTGGGGATGGAATTTGTGGCGTCAACCTATAGGTTTTATCATTTTTCTAATTTCTTCCCTAGCAGAATGCGAGAGGTTACCATTTGATTTACCAGAAGCGGAAGAAGAATTAATAGCAGGTTATCAAACTGAATATTCCGGTATCAAATTTGGTTTATTTTACGTTGCTTCTTATCTAAATCTATTAATTTCCTCCTTATTTGTAACAGTTCTATACTTAGGCGGTTGGAATATTTCTATTCCGTATATATCTATTCTGGAGCTATTTGAAAGGGATCAAATTTTTGGAACAACAATTGGTATCTTTATTACATTAGCTAAAACTTATTTGTTCTTATTCATTTCTATCGCAACAAGATGGACTTTACCTAGGCTAAGAATGGATCAACTATTAAATCTTGGATGGAAATTTCTTTTACCGATTTCCCTTGGTAATCTATTATTAACAACTTCTTTCCAACTCTTTTCACTCTAAATTGAAAATGAATCCAACATATTCATTACTTGTTTTAAACAAGAGAAAAAAACAAAGATCAAATTATTCATAGATAATTACAATATGCTTCCTATGATAACCCGGTTCATGAATTATGGTCAACAAACCCTACGAGCTGCAAGGTATATTGGTCAAGGTTTCATGATTACCTTATCCCACACAAATCGTTTACCTGTAACTATTCAATATCCCTATGAAAAATTAATAACATCGGAACGTTTCCGCGGTCGAATACATTTCGAATTTGATAAATGCATTGCTTGTGAAGTATGTGTTCGAGTATGTCCTATAGATCTGCCTGTTGTTGATTGGAAATTGGAAACTAATATTAGAAAAAAACGATTGCTTAATTACAGTATTGATTTTGGAATTTGTATATTTTGTGGTAATTGTGTTGAGTATTGTCCAACAAATTGTTTGTCAATGACTGAAGAATATGAATTTTCAACTTATGATCGTCACGAATTGAATTATAATCAAATAGCTTTGGGTCGTTTACCAATGTCAGTAATTGACGATTACACTATTCGAACAATTTTGAATTCACCTCAAACAACAAATGGGTAAACCCATGAATTTTATTAAAAAAAGAATGCAAAACTTTTGAATTATATATTATATAAAATAAAGAATTTAATTAAACATGGATATTGTATTTATATAATAGTATTAAATATTAAGGCTCATTCTTTTAATATAATATATTCGTAATTACTTTCTTGAAATAGATGGGTTCAAAATACACTTTAGAATAAAAAAGCGAAACTGCCTAATAATTGTATCTACATCAATTCCTATCCATTAGATTCTAATTTCACTCTATTAGAAACATATTAAAAACAAATTTCCCGGTTAAAGTAATAAGGTCATGAAAAGGATTTCGATTTTTTCTTATTTTAATAATATAATGGATTTGCCTGGACCAATACATGATTTTCTTTTAGTTTTTCTGGGATCCGGTCTTCTACTAGGAGGTCTGGGAGTGGTATTACTTCCCAACCCAATATTTGCAGCCTTTTCCTTAGGATTTGTTCTTTTTTGTATATCTTTATTGTATATTCTATCAAATTCCCATTTTGTAGCTGCTGCCCAACTCCTTATTTACGTGGGGGCCATAAATGTTTTAATCATATTTGCTGTGATGTTCATGAATGATTCAGAATATTCCACAGATTTTAATCTTTGGACTGTTGGGGATGGGATTACTTCATTGGTTTGTACAACTATTCTTTTTTCATTAATTTCAACTATTCTCGATACGTCATGGTACGGGGTTATTTGGACTACAAGATTAAACCAGATTTTAGAGCAAGATTTAATAAGTAATAGTCAACAAATAGGAATTCATTTATCAACAGATTTTTTTCTTCCATTTGAACTCATTTCAATAATTCTTTTAGTTGCTTTGATAGGTGCAATTTCTGTGGCTCGTCAATAAAACAGGGTTCTAATTAGTAAAGACCAAAGAAAACTTTGTGTATGTTATGATATTTTTTTCTGTTCATTCAATTCAATTTGATTGAATACTATTTCATAATTTTAAATATCAATTTTTATATTTGATATGTTTGACAAATTTTTTCCTTAATCCTAATATAGTTTTTATTCGTACTTTTTTGTTCTAGTTGATTGAATCCGGTGAATTATATTTATTATTCATATTGAAATGAATCAAAATTAATAAGGAGTTGCTGAATGATACTCGAACATGTACTTGTTTTGAGTGCCTATTTATTTTTGATTGGTCTTTATGGATTGATCACGAGTCGAAATATGGTTAGGGCTCTTATGTGTCTTGAACTTATACTCAATGCAGTTAATATGAATTTCGTAACATTTTCTGATTTTTTTGATAATTCCCAACTAAAAGGGGATATTTTCTGCATTTTTGTTATAGCAATCGCAGCCGCTGAAGCAGCTATTGGATTAGCTATAGTCTCATCAATTTATCGTAACAGAAAATCAACTCGCATCAACCAATCGACCTTATTAAATAAATAGCATAAATAAAAAAAATTATAAGTTGAAATTTTCATATATAATAGGTTATGACTTACTAGATTATATTTGTGAAAATCTAAGAAATCAAAGTATTTTAGCCCGACTTTTTTTATCAATTGAGCCGGAATTCAGAAAAACAATTCTATTAAAGGAAATCATTGCTTCATCTAGTATTTTAATATATCATTTAGTTAGAAGTTTACTAGATTGAAAATTTATGACATTCAAAAAACTATTGATCCTATGTCACATTCAGTAAAAATTTATGATACCTGTATAGGATGTACTCAATGTGTCCGAGCATGCCCTACAGACGTATTAGAAATGATACCTTGGGATGGATGTAAAGCTAAGCAAATAGCTTCTGCTCCAAGAACCGAGGATTGTGTTGGTTGTAAGAGATGTGAATCCGCCTGTCCAACGGATTTTTTGAGCGTTCGAGTTTATTTATGGCATGAAACAACTCGAAGCATGGGTCTAGCTTATTGATACGTTACCGAAAACCTCATTTGAATAAATTTGGAATACATTTTATTTTTTTTATTGACAAGTACTCGTACTCAAAAAAGTTAAATTATATTTTTTTATTTATATATTTTTTTTGAGTACGCGTTCTTTGGACCTGGTGTATCTTGTCTTTACCACGAATGATTTTCCTTGGTTAACAATAATTGTTGTTTTTCCAATATCTGCCGGTTCATTAATGTTATTTCTCCCGTATAGGGGAAATAAAGTCAACAAATGGTATACTATATGCATTTGTATCTTAGAACTGCTTATAACGACCTATGCCTTTTGTTATAATTTTAAAATAGACGATCCATTAATTCAACTGTCCGAAGATTATAAATGGATCAGTTTTTTTGATTTTTACTGGAGACTAGGAATAGATGGACTTTCGATAGGAACGATTTTACTGACGGGATTTATTACTACTTTAGCTACTTTAGCGGCTTTTCCAGTTACTCGGGATTCCCGATTATTCCATTTCCTGATGTTAGCAATGTACAGCGGTCAAATAGGATCATTTTCTTCTCGGGATCTTTTACTTTTTTTCATCATGTGGGAATTAGAATTAATTCCCGTTTATCTACTTTTATCCATGTGGGGTGGAAAGAAACGTCTGTATTCAGCTACCAAATTTATTTTATATACTGCAGGAAGTTCTATTTTTTTATTAATAGGAGTTTTAGGTATAAGTTTATATGGTTCGAACGAACCAACATTAAATTTAGAACTATTAGCTAATCAATCCTATCCTGTCACACTCGAAATACTATTTTATATTGGATTTCTTATTGCTTTTGCCGTTAAATTACCGATTATACCTTTACATACTTGGTTACCTGACACCCACGGCGAAGCGCATTACAGTACCTGTATGCTTCTCGCTGGAATCTTATTAAAAATGGGAGCATATGGGTTGGTTCGAATCAATATGGAATTATTACCTCACGCCCATTCTATGTTTTCTCCTTGGTTGATGGTAGTCGGTACAATTCAAATAATTTATGCAGCTTCAACATCTCCCGGTCAACGTAATTTAAAAAAGAGAATAGCCTATTCTTCGGTATCTCATATGGGTTTTATAATTATCGGTATTGGTTCTATAACGGATCCTGGGCTTAATGGAGCAATTTTACAAATAATCTCTCATGGATTTATTGGCGCTGCACTTTTTTTCTTGGCAGGAACGAGTTATGATAGAATTCGGCTTGTTTATCTTGATGAAATGGGTGGAATGGCTATCTCCATTCCAAAGATATTTACAATGTTCACTATCTTATCGATGGCTTCCCTTGCATTACCGGGCATGAGTGGTTTTATTGCCGAATTAATCGTTTTTTTTGGAATAATTACCAGCCAAAAATATTTCTTAATTTCAAAAATTGTAATTATTTTTGTAATGGCAATTGGAATGATATTAACTCCTATATATTTATTATCGATGTCACGCCAAATGTTCTATGGATACAAGTTAATTAATGTCAAAAACTTTTCTTTTTTTGATTCTGGACCCCGAGAGTTATTTCTTTCAATCTCGATTCTTCTACCCATAATTGGTATTGGGATTTATCCTGATTTTGTGCTCTCATTAGCAAGTGACAAGGTCGAATCCATTTTATCTAATTATTTTTATGGATAGTTTTGAGGAAATAAAAAAAAGTATTAAAAGCATTAAATTGAATTGTAATCAGAAGTCTTTGCTCTTTGTATTGTGAGAACCTTTTGAATCAAGTAGTACAATGATTCAAAAGGTTCTTGATGATTTACTACTAAAACTCAATTAGATTTCTTAACTTAGATGAAGTTATATATAGATGCTATTCTTTTTTATTTGGATTCCTTTCTTTTTTTGGTTGATATTTTATTTAATTCGATGTAAATGAACCATAACTATGTAAACCTATTCCTAAAAGATTGACGCCAAAATAGCATATCCAAATTAAAAGAAAGCCTATCGAAGCCACAATTGCAGAATTTATACCCCGAACATTCCTATTTGTTTTAATATGTAAATAAATTGCGAATATGGTCCAAGTAATAAATGCCCAGGTTTCTTTTGGATCCCAATTCCAATATGAACCCCATGTCTCATTAGCCCATACAGCTCCTGAAAGAATGCCGACGGTTAAAAAGATAAATCCAAGACTAATAATACGAAAACTCCAATAATCTAATTGTTCAATCAATTGATACCTATAATAATTTCTAGAAAAACTAAAATTAATGTTTTGTTGGAGTAAAATAGAATTTTTGTCGTTTATGTAGTAAAGTACATCAAAAGAAAATAATTCATTTAATAAATTATTTTTGGTAATATTATTTTTCCAAAAAGTAAGTCCGACTTTGCGAAAGGTAATGACTAGAAGAGCTATTGATAATAATGATCCGCATAACAGAGCGCCATAGCCTAATATCATCATACTTACGTGCATCATTAACCACTGGGACTGGAGAGCTGGTACTAATATTGCAGGCTGAGGCATTTTGTTTAAAAGACCTGAAGTAGCAAAACCCTGAATAAAAATAGTACTTGGCGCAGTTATTGCGTTTAAGTGATTTTTTTGTTTTTTATTAAAATAGGAAACCATATGAATAATTGAAAAAGCCCACGAAAGAAAAATTAATGATTCATATAAATTACTTAATGGAAAATGTCCTGAATAAATCCAACGGGTGAATAATAATCCTGTTATACCAAAAAACGTAATTACGATTCCTTTATCTGATGAATCAAAAAATCCTATGATTTCATCTAAATTAACTAATAAAGTTAAAACATAAATTGTTAGTACAATTGAAACGACCGAAAAAGATATATGAGTTAATATATGCTCTAAAATTGAAAAAATCATAAAAAATTTGTTAAAAATTAATAAATTAATACTAGGTTTTACCCGATTTTAGAAAAAAAAAAAGTTGGGTATTAATTTGATTCTAAAACTTATAATATCTCTTTTATAAGATCTTATGCCGCTACTCGGACTCGAACCGAGATGCTCTCGCACTGCTTCCTAAGAGCAGCGTGTCTACCAATTTCACCATAGCGGCAACTTGTTCAAAACAATACTAATAAGTTTTGATTAAACCGTCGAGATTAAAATTTAAATAAAGAAGCCAATTCAATGGAATTTACAACTGATTTCATTAATAAAAAACTTTTTTTTTCTAAAAATTAAAACTTCTCCAAACTCCTTAGAAATTTTAAATAAAATCAGATTTGCCTAAGTTGCTCAAGAGAAATATAAAAAATAATTATCAAAATATCTATTTTGATGCATCTTTATTATATTGTACAAACAGTACAAACATAAAATTTTTTGATCACTTAAAACTAATATCATATATTATTATTTATTATCATATATTATTATTTATTATTATGATCTAATATTCACTTAAATTATGTTTTATAACTTGTATTCCAAGTAACGAATATAAGAATTGAGAGAAATAATAATTCCTAAAGGTATAAAGTGTAAATTTTTGTACTTCAATTAATTAATTTCAAGACCCTATTGATTTCGCTTAAAGATCTTGTATTTCTTTCGTAAGAAGAAATACAAGATCTTTATTTATTATTACATCAAGTTCAAGTTAGTGATGGGGAAAATAAGAACCCCCCCCTTTTTTTTTTATAAAAAAAAAAAAAAGAAATGTGAACCTTTCGTTTTTATCTATATATTATCTTTTTTTTTTCTTTTGGTTCCTATTTTATATATATATATGTATTCTAAAAAATTTGTTTTTAAGTTAGGCTAATTCTAATTATTCTAGTGTTTTTTATTTTATTTATTTTGTTGTACAAAAAAACTTTTTGAATTACCTGTAGAAAGTGATTTCCCTAACGAAAAAGCTTTCAACGATGTCCAATATCCCTTCCTTTTCCAAATGTTTTTACGAATACGCTTTTTCGAGATAGAAGTACGTTTTTTTGGAACTGCCATTCAAAAATGAAAAAAAGTTTTTCAGTGGTATAATTGGATGTCAAAGACATTTATTATTCTAGTCTTTCGTACTCCGTATCGAGTTATTTTTTCTTTCAAATTTGATTATATATTATTTTCAAAACAAAAAAGACATTCAAAAGTTGAAAACCCAACTGTTTTTTATTTATTGTAAAAAAAAAAGCTCACTTAGTGTACTGGAAGACAATCACTAAATTCCATAATTAAAATACATTCCTTAATAATTCTAAATAATCAAACTCAAATAACTTTTTTAAGTAAAGTTTTTTTTATATTATTATATAATTAATAGTAAGTTTTTTTTCGTATAAATTTTTGTTCTATTCTTAATATATGTATATAAATTATTGTATATATGGAATTATAATTAACTTTTGCTGTATCTGCATAAAATCAGAATTTTATTTATATTTTAGTAGGAATAAAAAAAATATAAATAATTTTTTTGACAATAACTTAAGTAATATTATTTAATCACTTCTAATTTTTGGATTTGAATATATATTTCTTTTCAAAGATTTATGAAGGATTCTACTAATTCGAAAAAATTTCTATTTAGGTTTGAAATAACGTGTTTTTTTATTGTCCCTTTTGAAAAAAAAAATATATACAAACCAGTGAATAAGAAATAATAAATTTAAGAATAAAATAAAAAGGGTTTTTTATTTTATGGAACATACATATCAATATTCATGGATCATTCCTTTCATTCCACTTCCAGTACCTATTTTACTAGGAGTTGGACTTCTACTTTTTCCGACAGCAACAAAAAACCTTCGACGTATGTGGACTTTTCTGAGTATTTTTTTGTTAAGTATAGTTATGATCTTTTCACTCTATCTATCTATTCAACAAATTTTTCTAAGTTGCATTCATCAAAATGTATGGTCTTGGACCATAACTAATGAATTTTCTTTTGAGTTCGGTTACTTTATTGATCCACTTACTTCTATTATGTCAATATTAATTACAACCGTTGGAATTTTGGTTTTGATTTATAGTGATAATTATATGTCTCATGATCAAGGATATCTGAGGTTTTTTGCTTATATGGGTTTTTTTAATACTTCAATGTTAGGATTAGTTACTAGTTCTAATTTGATCCAAGTTTATTTTTTTTGGGAATTAGTTGGAATGTGTTCGTATTTATTAATAGGTTTTTGGTTCACACGACCTATTGCAGCGAATGCTTGTCAAAAAGCTTTTGTAACTAATCGTGTAGGCGATTTTGGTTTATTATTAGGAATTTTAGGTCTTTATTGGATAACTGGCAGTTTTGAATTTCAGGATTTGTTCGAAATATTCAATAATTTAATTTTCAATAATAGAATAAATCTCTTATTCCTTACTTTGTGTGCATTTCTATTATTTGTGGGTCCTATTGCTAAATCCGCACAATTTCCTCTTCATGTATGGTTACCTGATGCCATGGAGGGCCCTACTCCGATTTCGGCTCTTATACATGCTGCTACTATGGTAGCGGCGGGAATTTTTCTTGTAGCTCGTCTTCTTCCTCTTTTTATAGTTATCCCTTCTATAATGTATATAATATCTTTGATAGGTATAATAACAGTACTCTTAGGAGCCACTTTAGCTCTTGCTCAAAAAGACATTAAAAGAGGTTTAGCCTATTCTACAATGTCTCAACTCGGTTATATGATGTTAGCTCTAGGTATGGGGTCTTATCGATCTGCTTTATTTCATTTGATTACTCATGCTTATTCGAAAGCTTTGTTGTTTTTAGGATCTGGATCCATTATTCATTCAATGGAAGCTATAGTTGGATATTCTCCCGAAAAAAGTCAGAATATGATTCTTATGGGTGGTTTGACAAAACATGTGCCGATTACAAAAACTGCTTTTTTAGTAGGAACACTTTCTCTTTGTGGTATTCCCCCCCTTGCTTGTTTTTGGTCTAAAGATGAAATTCTTAATGATAGCTTGCTATTTTCACCAATTTTTGCAATAATAGCTTTTTCAACAGCGGGATTAACCGCATTTTATATGTTTCGGATTTATTTACTTACTTTTGAAGGACATTTAAACACTTATTTTATAAATTACAGTGGAAAAAAAAGTAGCTCCTTCTATTCAATCTCTTTATGGGGTAAAGAAGAAGAAAAAAAACTTAATCGAAATTTTGGGTTAGTACCATTATTAACCATGAATAATACAAAAAGAGCTTCTTTTTTTTGCAATAAAAAATATAAAATTAGTAATAATGTAAGAAATCAAACTTTTATTACTGTTGAAAATTTTGGACTTAATACAAGAACTTTCTATTATCCCCATGAATCAGACAATACTATTTTATTTCCTATGCTTGTATTGCTTTTATTTACTTTGGCTATTGGAGCCATAGGAATTCCTTTCAATCAAGAAGGAATAGACTTTGATATATTATCAAAATTATTCACGCCATCAATAAACCTTTTGCATAAAAATTCACAAAATTTTGTAGATTGGTATGAATTTTTGAAAAATGCAACCTTTTCAGTCAGTATAGCTTTGTTTGGAATATTTATAGCATACTGTTTATATAAGCCTTTTTATTCATCTTTATTAAATTTAACCTTACTTAATTCATTTCAAAAATGGAATTCTAAAAGAATTAGGTGGGAAAAACTAATAAATTTTGTATATACTTGGTCATATAATCGTGGTTACATAGATGCTTTTTTTAAAATATCTTTAACTGAAAGTATAAGAAGATTAGCAAA